ACCCCCATTTTATTTAATTTAATGAAAATGAAACCCGGTAAGAAGATCTCAAATCACGGATTTGCACGAAATCCTTTCTTTTTTCATTGAACCGCTACAAGATCAACAATTCCATGAGTTTGGGCTTCTGTTGCTGACATAAAAACATCCCTTTCCAGGTCTTCGGATACAACCCATAAGGGTTTGCCCGTTCTTTGTACATAAACCTTTGTGATGATTTCGCGCAGTTTCAGTAGTTCTTCCGCTTCCATGACAAATTCTCCGGCTTGTGCCTCATAAAAAGCGGCAGCCGGTTGATGGATCATTACCCTGATGATATAACATAATAAATGATTTCTCTATCTCGTATGATGAGTCGAAGAGAAGAGATAAAGAATAACAAGAAAAAAAGATAGAATTGAACAACCGTACAGGCATCTTTTGCGAATTGCATACGGCTCTACAATGGAATTGACTTTTACCTGCCATCGAAAAATGTAGGATCTGTCAGATCCAGATCGGTAAATGATCCAATTACCACCCTTCCTTTCGGAGAAGTTAAAAAATACTATGATGGCTCCGTTACGTTATATATTTATTTCCTCTATGATTCAGCAATCCCAAAGTTTCTTTTTGATCTGATCAAATAAAATAAGAACCAAATAAGATTATTTTTTATTTTCGTATCCTTTCATAACATAAAGATTGTTAAGAGCCTTCTGGTGTGAAAACAAAAAGTTTGTGACGCTGAAACGGACCCCCGATAGATAAGATAAAATCGGAAATACCCTTTATCTCATACTTCTCTTTCGATACATAATCTAATGTTTTGAAAAAAAAAACAATAAAGAATTTTCTCATATCGAATTCGAAGTGCCATGCTATTATTACTTAATATTCATATTTCATATGGCGAAGGCATAGTCTGCTTTTTTCTATCAAATAAAAAACTCATTGGCGCCAAGCGTGAGGGAATGCTAGACGTTTGGTAATTGTTCCTCCGACCAGGATAAAAGATCCCATTGAAGCGGCTAATCCCAGGCATATTGTATGTACCTCTGGTGGCACAAATTGCATAGTATCATAAATAGCTATTCCGGGTAGTACCCATCCGCCAGGAGAATTTATAAAAAAATACAGATCTTTGTTTTCATCCTCTATACTGAGATATATCATAAGACCAATAAGTTGATTCGAGATCTCGCTCTCAACCTCTTGGCCTAAAAAAAGTAATCTTTCTCGATAAAGTCGGTTGATTAGGATAAAATTGTATCCCTCAGGAACCGTACATGCACCTTTTGATGCATACGGTTCTAAAAAAAATCGCGAAAAAGAATCAATGTGTAGATTCCAGCCCTCTTTTTTTTCATAGCAAGCTCTTTCTAAAACGAGGGGGCTTTTTCTTCGATTTTTCAAGAAAGATGAGTTTTGACCCTTCCATATAATATATATAAATATATATAAAATAAAAAAAAAAAAAAGAATTCATTAAACTTATCGAACTAACTTATCATTGATGTATTGTCTCATCGAGATCCGATCCAAATCACGATGTCATTTTCTTGTTTCTAAATGGGCCTTCTTAATTTTTTTAGGTTTATGCTCTACTCCGGGTAAAGATCCGATCGACTTCGATTTGCACATATAGGACAAATGCCCCCAATACCACTTCTTTTTACTACAACTTCCTTTTTTTATTTATTTCATGTCTTCACCAAATATTCGACGTATTCATCCTATTACTCGATTGATTAACAGTTTGAGATCACTCCTATTTCTATTTATAAATAAAATCATTTATGATACAATATAGTAATCATATATTACCAATTGGGTTTTTTATAAACGGAGCCTGTATACTTCATTTTATTGATCCAACTAAGCCAACCATAAATTATTTGATAATATTAATCTGGATCCCCCCAAAAATAAAATGGATCTAATTGAACTTCACGCTCCAAATTGTTGATGATTCAATCAATCTTTCTTGGGCGAAACAGAGGATATCTCGATCGAGGGAGAGAACGGGAAAATACCATATGACCCAATATATCTGACAAGCCGCACTATACGTCAATCCAAGATATATCGTCCTCTCCAGGATTTCGAAAAGGCACTTTTGGAACACCAATAGGCATAAAAAAACAGAAAAAAGAATTTAGTACTTTATTTCACTTTGGTATGGAAACGTAACAATGAGTTTATTGTCTTCATAATATTGGCCTTCATCATATTTTATCCTTAGATTGGATAAGTTCATAAAAGAAGACAGAATGAATAAAGGAAAATTTTTACGAATAGGGCCTTCGAATGATGAACAAGTATGGGTGCATTCACTCATAGAAAATGGGATCAACCCCCATTGCGTATTGGTACTTATTGGGTATAGAATAGATCTGTTTATCTTTGTTCCTACGAACAGAATTGTTCCATTAGTACCAACAGAATAGAACAAATACAAATATTAACATTAACCCTTGCTTCGAGATAATCCACTGAAAAGAGAATATCAATAGCATAG